GCAAAGGTAGCTTAACAGTTAAAAGCAAAGCACTGAAAATGCTCCAAAGGGGGTTAAAGTCCCTCCCTTAGCAGCCGATTTGGTCCTAGTCCCGATCTTAACTTTTTTCAAACTGCCACATGCAAGCTAATACAAGCAAACCAGTGAAGTACAACCCATTATCCTCTTAACCCAATTCCCCTTAAAAGAGAAGACCGATAATGCATAAAAGCATCAGGCACAACAAATTAGCCAAAAACGCCAAGTTAATACTACCACACCTGCAGTGCTAAACATTAGACAATTAGAGATATCTAGATCTAGTTAAGAAATAAAAGGGGGTAAAGTACGTGCCAGCCACCGCGGTTATACGTACACCCTAAAGCTAAGAAATAACGGTAAAAAGAGCGGTAAAGAAACTAAACTTTGATTAAAGCCCCAACCAAGCGGTAAAAAGCTCATTTTGGGTAAATTCCCAAGAATCAATATAACTAATTTATTTCCGCGAAAGCTAAGGCCTAAACCAGGATTAGATACCCTGTTATACTTAGCCGTAAACTAACACAACCACCAGAGAACTACAAGTCACACGCTTAAAACTTAAAGGACTTGGCGGTTTCCCAAATCTACCTGGAGGAGCTTGCCGTTGAATCGATAACCCACGAAACACCTCACTAGCCCTCGTAAACTACAGCCTGTATACCATCGTCGTAAGCCTACTTCTTGAGAAAGTTCACACAAAGACACTAAAGCCTTAACGTCAGATCAAGGTGCAGCTTATGGGCTAGGAACTGGTGAGCTACAAAGTCACCCAGACAGCCGTGAATAAAGATATGAAACTCTCTTTTGAAACTGGATTCAGCAGTAAGTGCTAAAAGAAAGTAGCACTGAAGTCAGCTCTGGGATGCGTACACATCGCCCGTCACTCTCGCCTAGCATAAAAGCTACAGCAAGGGGAGAAAAGTCGTAACACAGTAGGCGTATCGGAAGATGCGCCTGGAAAACTCGCCCCTATAGTTGAATTACAACAAGAGCTTTTCACGCTCTAAGTTTGAGTTAAACTCTCAATAGGAGCTACGAGTCTTAAAAGCTAATAGCCCAGCACCTGGTCTTGTAAATCAGTGAGGAAGGTTAAAATCCTTCTTAAGACTAATGAGGCAGGAGGACTAAAATATTAACCCATCATAACTTTATACCCCCCTCTCTCCTGGCGTCGTTCGGGTGGATAGTATTCTCCTTTTCGGATATGGGGGGGGGGGGGGGGGGGGATTCCTATATATATATATATAACAAACAGGAAATAGTTTAACAAAAAGAACAATAGCTTTGGGAGTTATCAGTATAAGTGCAAATCTTATTTTCCTGAAACTTAAAGAGACGAGAATCGAACTCGCTACTAAGAAATCAAAGTTCTTTGTTTTCCCAATTAAACTACCCTTTACCTGTGGGTTGTAGCTAAATGAAAAGGCACTTGGCCGTTAACCAAGAAATAGTAGGATAAAAACCTACCTACCCAGGCTGAAATAGCAAAGAGGTTAATGCAAAAGACTTAGGATCTTCCAACGTGGGTTCAATTCCCCCTTTCAGCTGTAGTTTCCAGGAATCAAACCCGGAGCCTTTGCTTGCAAAGCAAACGTTTTCCTATTAAACTAAAACCACAGTAACTCAAAGGACTTAAGTTAAATAAACTGATAGCCTTCAAAGCTTTAAATAAGAATGAAACCTTCTTAGTCCTTGGGCTTTGTAGTGTAAAGTAACATTTTGGATTGCAAATCCTAAGATGCAGGATAACCATCTGCCAAAGCTTCAAGATAATCTGAATTGCACAGATGTCAACTCCGTGTAAAAGAGGGGCTTTCTAACTAGCTATATCTTGATACATATATAAATAACTCTCAGTAGGATAAGCTAACACTAAGCTTTTAGGCTCATACCCTAAAAATGGAAGGATAAAGACCTCCTCCTACTTATTAACCCTTAGAAGACACTGGAATCCAACCAGTAATTTTGGCCTGACAACCCAAAGTTATAAATTTAACTAGACTTCTTTAGTAAGATGACTGAGAGCCAAGTGGTGGATTGTAAACCCATAAACAGAGGTTAAAGCCCTCTTCTTACTACTCTATGAGTACAACAGTATTTCTGACTTCCAATCAGAAGGGCTTAGCGAAAACCTAAGATAGAGTAAGCTGAAATAGCAAAGTGGTTAATGCAGAAGGCCTAAGACTTTCCAACCAAAGGTTCAACTCCTTTTTTCAGCTAATGGTCATAATTTTCAAGACAATAGAATTTCTTTCCTTTCTAGTCCCAGTTTTACTAGCAGTGGCCTTTCTAACACTAGTGGAACGAAAGGTCTTAGGTTACATGCAATTCCGCAAGGGCCCCAATATAGTAGGACCTTACGGTCTCCTCCAACCATTCGCAGATGGATTAAAGCTATTTATCAAGGAGACATTAAAGCCATCAACAGCTTCCCCCTACTTATTCTTCTTCTCCCCAATTTTGTTTATTTTCCTGGCCCTAACCCTTTGAAGATTTATGCCTGTGAAGACCCCAACAATCGACATGCAACTCTCCCTTCTACTAATTATAGGAATATCAAGCCTCTCAGTCTACTCATTATTAGGGTCAGGGTGAGCTTCTAACTCTAAGTACTCCCTTCTCGGGGCCATTCGAGCTGTAGCCCAAACAATTTCCTACGAAATCAGGTTAGGCCTTATTCTCCTTTCTTTAATAATTATCTCCAGAAGTTTTAACTTATCATATATAGTAAACATTCAGGAATTTTCTTGATTTGCACTGTCTTGCCTGCCCCTATTTTTTATATGATTCGTTTCTACCCTAGCAGAAACGAATCGAGCACCATTCGATCTAACAGAAGGAGAATCAGAACTAGTCTCTGGCTACAAAGTAGAATACGCCGGAGGCCCTTTCGCCTTGTTTTTTATAGCAGAATACGCCAACATTATAATCATGAACTTATTTTCCGTTACCCTATTCCTCGGAGGCCCATCTCCAATTAGTAAAATGTTTCCACTAAAAATACTAATAATAGGAATTAAGACAACTTTCTTAGTACTTTTATTTCTGTGAGTACGTGCCGCCTACCCGCGATTTCGATATGATCAACTGATGTTTCTCACATGAAAGAGATACCTCCCCTTTACTATAGGAGCACTGTGCTCAACAATAGCAGTCTGTGTATTAACTGGTATCTCCCTACCTATATTTTAATACCCCAAGAGCTTGCTCCTAAAAGACAAGGCGTCTAGCTGATAATTAGATAGTTAAGGGTTAAAGTCCCTTCAAGCTCTATGCACCGTCTAACCTCTGCCCTCCTTGCCTCAAGAATCGTACTAGGAACCCTCATAGTAGTCTCCAGAGAAAACTGATTTATAATATGAACAGGCCTAGAACTAAGAACACTCGCCTTAATTCCTCTACTATGCGCCAATTTTACCCCACGAAAAGTAGAAGCAGCAATAAAGTACTTCCTAATACAGGCAATAAGAGCCGCACTCATTCTAAAAAGTGCCCTAATAAAAGCATGATTCTTCGGCTCTTGATCTATTTTTTGCCCAACAAAACCAGTAAGAACCATATCACTATCAATAGCCCTAGCCTTCAAGCTGGGTCTAGCCCCCTGCCACTTTTGATTCCCAGATGTACTACAAGGTCTCCCATTCACCCAAGGTTTAATTATATCCACCTGACAAAAGATAGCCCCATTAATACTATTATTTTCATTCTCCCAACTAGTAAAAAACAACCTACTCACGCTAGCAGGACTAATCTCAGTAATAATAGGAGGGTGAGGAGGACTTAATCAAACCCAAGTTCGAAAGATCTTGGCCTTCTCCTCCATAGGCCACATGGGCTGAATAGTCATTACAGCCTTCTATTCTGTAAATATCGCCATCACCATGCTTTTCTTGTATCTAACAATAAAAACGACCATATTTTTGCTAGCTGAATACCTGAAAATTTCCACGCTAGGACACTTAAAAGTTACCTCATACCTCTCCCCAAAGGCCCCAACATTAATAATAATCACCATCCTCTCACTAGGAGGACTACCACCACTAACGGGCTTCATGATAAAGTTTCTCTCCCTAACAACACTTATAAAAGAAAAATTCATAATCTTGTCGTCCTTTTTAATTCTAGGAAGTCTTCTAAGATTATTCTTCTATCTCCGAATAGCTTTCAAAACAAGACTATCCCTATTTCCACAACATATACTAAGCCTCTCTTCATGACGAAAAAGAATAACGATAACAAAACTCCCGGCAAAGACTTGATTCCTATCCTTAATCTTTATTATTAGAGCTATAGGACTCCCAATCATCCCACCACTATATATAAACATATAAAAAGTTTAACAACTAAGCTTAACAATTATAAACTCCAATCTATTACCCACCTTTCACTACAAAAACATTTATTTAGTCTAGTAAAATTATAAGAAACTCTTTAAACAGACTTACAGGAAAAGTACCGCAAGGGAAAGTTTGAAATAACTTTACAAATAAAACTAAAAACAGGAAAAATTAACCCTTTTACCTTGTGTATAATGGATTAGCAAGAACAAAGACATAACCCTCTTTTCCCGAAACCAAGTGAGCTAACCCCCTCTTCTCTCCAGGAGAATAACACTACTGTTGCAATAGTAGAATAAAAAGAATGGGTTAGATGTGAAATGCTTAACGCACCTGGTGATAGCTGGTTTCTTGCAAAATTGGTCTAAGCCAAGCTCTCTTATAAGTACAAACAAACTTTAATTAATATGAAAATTAAAAATTTAATTCTAATAAAGGAAAAGTCAGGGCCCTAGGGACAAGCCTAGGGCCCAAACCGGAAAATCCCGAAATCTTTAGGTAAAGTCAAAAATATATGAAAATAGAAATCCCACAAACCAAGTAGGCCTAGAAGCAGCCAACCTCTAAGAAAGCGTCAAAGCTCTATTTTCCTCTTCTTCTAAAAAATTACTGACACTTTAACCCTTATCCTACCAACCAGAGATAGCAAGATAATCCTTAATACGGAAGAACCTATGCTAATACGAGTAAGAAAAGTTTCGCCTGTTTACTACACAACCTTAACCACGGAAGAAAAATATTTTTTCTAAAAATCAAATTTTTCTCATCGTCTTCCAACCCAGGAGAAACAATAATTCAAAAAAAGAGAAAGAAGGAACTCGGCAAAATTAAAGTTTCGCCTGTTTACCAAAAACATCGCCCTCTGCCAATTTAAAGAAGCATAGAGGGTCCTGCCTGCCCAGTGACTTATAGTTAAACGGCCGCGGTATCTTGACCGTGCGAAGGTAGCATAATCATTTGTCTCCTAAATAGAGACTAGCATGAATGGCAAGACGGAACTAAACTGTCTCCTTTCCCTAAATCTGAAACTCACCCTCCCGTGAAGAGGCGGGAATAAGCTCGCTAGACGAGAAGACCCTGTCGAGCTAAAGCAGAAGACAAAACTACTAAAATCCTCCAATCTGCTAATTAATAACTAACTCTACTACTAGGAAGACTGTTAGGCTTTTGTACAAAGCTTTGGTTGGGGCAACCGCGTAGAAAAGTAACCCTACGCTATCAACTACTTTTTAAAAAGTTTAACCAAAGAGAAACAACTCTACTACTATTAAAAATAAGAACCAATTGATCCACCTAGGTGATCAAAGGAACAAGTTACCGCAGGGATAACAGCGTAATCTTCTTTGAGAGTCCATATTGACAAGAAGGTTTGCGACCTCGATGTTGGATCGGGACATCCTAAGGGTGCAGAAGCTTTTAAGGGTTGGTCTGTTCGACCATTAAAGTCCTACGTGATCTGAGTTCAGACCGGCGAGAGCCAGGTCAGTTTCTATCTACGAGTAACCCTCTCTCTTAGTACGAAAGGAACGGATAGAGAGTGTCCATGCAATACTGTAAACACTAAAAAAATCTCAACTTAAAAAACATGCAACTAAGACGATGATTCTTTTCAACTAACCACAAGGATATTGGCACACTTTATCTAATTTTTGGGGCCTGAGCAGGCATGGTTGGAACAGCCATGAGAGTAATTATTCGAGCAGAACTAGCACAACCAGGCTCTCTATTACAAGATGACCAAATTTACAACGTAGTCGTAACAGCACATGCTCTAGTAATGATTTTTTTCATGGTTATGCCGATAATGATTGGAGGATTTGGGAATTGACTAATCCCTTTAATGATAGGAGCACCAGACATGGCATTTCCACGAATGAAAAACATGAGATTCTGACTAATCCCTCCGTCATTTATACTACTACTAGCATCAGCAGGTGTTGAAAGAGGAGCAGGAACAGGATGAACCATTTACCCCCCTCTATCAAGAAATTTAGCCCACGCCGGGGGGTCCGTAGACTTAGCCATTTTTTCCCTACATCTAGCAGGGGCATCATCTATCCTAGCCTCAATAAACTTCATCACAACCATTATTAATATGCGAACCCCAGGAATTTCTTTCGATCGCCTACCCTTGTTCGTTTGATCAGTATTCGTTACTGCCTTTTTATTGCTACTATCCCTACCAGTCCTAGCTGGAGCTATAACAATGTTATTAACAGACCGAAACATAAAAACAACATTCTTCGACCCAGCAGGAGGAGGAGACCCAATCTTGTTTCAACACCTATTTTGATTCTTTGGACACCCAGAAGTTTACATCCTCATCCTTCCAGGATTTGGAATGATTTCACACGTAATCGCCCACTACGCCGGAAAGAGGGAACCATTCGGTTACCTTGGGATGGTTTACGCAATGATTGCAATAGGAATTCTAGGTTTTTTAGTATGAGCACACCACATGTTCACAGTAGGAATGGACGTTGACACACGAGCCTACTTTACTGCGGCCACAATGATCATAGCAGTTCCAACAGGAATTAAGGTATTTAGCTGAATGGCAACACTTCAAGGGTCAAACCTCCAATGAGAAACCCCACTATTCTGAGCACTAGGTTTCGTCTTCCTTTTTACACTAGGCGGACTAACAGGAATTGTCTTAGCCAACTCTTCTATAGACGTAATTTTACACGATACATACTACGTAGTAGCCCACTTCCATTATGTCCTATCAATGGGAGCAGTCTTTGCCATCTTTGCAGGATTCTCACATTGATTCCCCCTGTTCTCAGGATACAACTTCCACCCACTATGGAGAAAGGTACACTTCTTTATAATGTTCATTGGGGTAAACCTAACCTTTTTTCCCCAACACTTCCTAGGCTTAGCAGGTATGCCACGACGATATTCTGACTACCCAGATGCATACACCCTATGAAAAACTGTTTCATCAATAGGATCAATAATTTCGTTAGTTGCAATGCTATTTTTCCTCTTCCTAATCTGAGAGGCTTTCGCGTCACAACGACAGGTAGCTACCCCAGAATTCTCCTACACCTCCCTAGAATGACAATATACATCTTTCCCCCCCTCACACCACACATTTGACGAGACCCCCTCAACAGTTATAATCGTTAAGTAATAATTTAAGAGTTAGTTTAATAAAACACTTGATTTCGACTCAAGAGATTTTGGTTTAAACCCAAAACTCCTAAATCGCACTTCTAATAATAATTCTCTCCATGTTTTACCTAGGACTCATAGGGATACTTCTAAAACGACTACATTTCCTTTCTATCCTCCTATGCTTAGAATTACTACTAATTTCTTTGTTCATAGGAATAGCCTTATGAAAAATAAACCTTCTTCTACCACAAAAAACCACCTTCAATCTTCTCCTATTAACTCTATCCGCATGTGAAGCAAGACTTGGCCTATCACTCATGGTAGCCTTTTCACGAACACACTCATCCGACTTAGTAGCAAGTCTTAATCTCCTACAATACTAAAATGGCAACTTGAGCACAATTCGGCCTACAAGATGCATCTTCCCCACTAATGGAAGAACTAACCTACTTTCACGACTACGCCCTCATAGTCCTTACACTAATTACAGTTCTAGTATTCTACGGACTAGCATCCCTTCTCATATCCTCAAGAACCAACCGATTCTTCTTAGAAGGACAAGAGCTAGAAACAATCTGAACAGTAGTTCCCGCTATAACATTAGTATTCATAGCCTTGCCCTCCCTACAATTACTCTACCTAATGGACGAGGTTAATGATCCATTCCTCACTATAAAGGCAATAGGCCACCAATGATACTGAAGCTACGAATACACAGACTACAAAGATCTAGAATTCGACTCTTACATGATACCAACCACAGACCTCTCCCAAGGCAACCCACGACTCCTAGAAGTTGATAACCGCCTAATATTACCAATGCAAAACCCAATCCGAGTTCTAGTATCCTCAGCAGACGTTCTGCACTCATGAGCCGTTCCTTCGCTAGGAATAAAGATGGATGCAGTGCCAGGACGACTAAACCAAACTACTTTTTTTGCATCACGTACGGGCCTATTTTACGGTCAATGCTCAGAAATATGCGGAGCTAACCACAGTTTCATGCCAATAGTTATAGAAGCTGTCCCATTCAAAACGTTCGAAAACTGAGTATCCACATTCCTGGAAGAATAAACCTCAATCCCTTTCATACCCCTTAATTAGCTTATCTCAAAGCATTAAACTCTTAATTTAAACGAAGATAGTTAAACCCTATCATTAAGGAGTGCCACAACTAGAATTTTCATGATGAATCATCAATTTTTTCATAATTTGAATAGCACTCGCCATTACTTTTGCCATCATTACAACCAGACAGAAACCAAGAGACCCAGAAAATAGAGAAGAAGCCTCAAAGATAAACAAGACCACAAACACTTGACAATGATTATAATAAACAGAATTTTTGGTCAATTTTTCCCAGACACTCTTCTATTTCTACCAATGAACCTGCTCTCAATCGTACTCGCAATGTCCTGATTATTTTTTATTTCGCCAACCAACTGAGCCCCCTCCCGATTTCAGACTGTCTGACTAAATTTTCGACATCAAGTACTAACAATAATATTTCAAAAAACAAACCCGAACACAGCTCCCTGAACTGGCCTGATAACAAGAGTATTCATTCTAGTTCTTTCTATCAATCTACTAGGATTATTCCCATACGCCTTTACCTCAACAAGACACGTATCCCTGACCTATAGACTGGGGGTCCCACTATGAATGAGAGTTAACATACTAGGTTTCTACCTAGCCTTTAACAGCCGACTCAGTCATTTAGTTCCACAAGGAACTCCCAGAGGACTAATCCCACTAATGGTACTAATCGAAACACTCAGCCTATTTGCACAACCAATAGCCTTAGGGCTACGGCTCGCTGCAAATCTGACAGCAGGACACCTACTAATCTTCCTACTCTCAACGGCCACATGACTTCTATCTTCGAGCCCACTAGTCAGCCTTACAATATTTATAATTCTGGCACTCTTATTTATTTTAGAAGTAGCTGTAGCTTGCATACAAGCCTACGTATTTACAGCTCTAGTACACTTCTACCTCCAACAGAACCTATAAAATTATGGCCCATCAACACCCATACCATCTAGTAGACCAAAGCCCATGACCCCTAACAGGGGCCATCAGAGGCCTAATGCTAACAGCAGGACTAGTCCTATGATTTCACACAACATCAACCCTTCTCCTAGCCGTCGGATTCTTGCTACTAATAACAACAATGATAAACTGATGACGAGACATTATACGAGAAGCCACTTTTCAAGGAAGACATACAGCAATCGTAGAAAAAGGACTACGATACGGAATGATTTTATTCATCACTTCAGAAGTTTGCTTCTTTTTTGCCTTTTTCTGAGCATTCTTCCACAGAAGACTAGCCCCATCAGTAGAAATTGGAGTAACCTGACCTCCAACAGGAATAACTCCCCTAAACCCATTCTTAGTTCCCCTGCTAAAAACAGCCGTACTCCTCTCATCAGGAGTTACAATAACATGAGCACACCACAGAATACTTGCGGGAAACCGCACAGAGGCAGTTCAAGCCCTATTTCTGACCGTAGCACTTGGTATATACTTTACAATCCTACAAGCCTGAGAGTACTACGATTCCCCCTTCACCATTGCCGACAGAGTCTACGGTTCTACCTTCTTTGTTGCAACAGGATTTCATGGTCTACACGTAATCATAGGAACAACCTTCTTACTAGTTTGCTTCTTCCGACTAGTAAACTTCCACTTTTCAGCTCATCACCACTTTGGATTTGAAGCAGCCGCCTGGTATTGACACTTCGTTGATGTAGTCTGACTTTTCCTTTACGTTTGCATTTACTGATGAGGATCATAAGAGAAAAGAGGATTCAAACCTCCATCAATACGGTTTCAAGCCGCATGCATTCCTATCTGCCATTTCTCCTTTTCATATATAAACAATGACTTCACTACTCATAATAATATCACTAATAATAACCATCTCCCTGGTACTAGCCATAGCAGGTCAAATTCTACCGAAACGAAAAAGAGACAAAGAGAAGAACTCCCCATACGAATGCGGATTTGACCCCCTAAAATCAGCACGACTCCCATTCTCCTTTCGATTCTTCCTAGTGGCAATACTATTCCTACTATTTGATCTAGAGATAGCACTGCTATTTCCGTTACCAACAGCTCAAACCATAGCAAACCCAAATACTCTCTTATTAACAACCTCCATTTTTATGATAATTCTAGCTTTAGGTCTAGCCTTCGAATGACTAAAAGGAGGACTAGAATGAGCAAAATAAGTTTATATAAATGATAACTCTAATTTTTATAACTATAGGAATAATGATATCAACAACAATTATCCCAGCTAAAAAGCTTTGAACCACCACAATTGTTCAAACAACAGCCCTTTCTTTTCTCTCCATATTCCTGATTAAAAACCACTGAACAAGAAAATGACACAACCTATCTAAAATACTAGCCCTAGACTCAATCTCAACCCCTCTGACAATCCTAAGATGTTGATTAACCCCACTAGCCCTGCTCGCGAGAAAGGGACACACCAAAGCAAACCCACTTGCCAAACAACGAACATTTATTTTACTAATAACTATTATCACTACATCCCTAATAATTACTTTCGCGTCGCTAGAACTAATTCTGTTCTACGTAGCATTCGAAACTACATTAATCCCAACTCTTATCCTTATAACACGATGAGGAGCACAAATGGAACGATTTCAAGCAGGACTTTACTTTATATTTTATACTCTATTTGGGTCTCTCCCCCTATTAATAAGACTAATCTTCTTCTACAGAAAAATATCTTCTCTTTCAATACCAAAAATAGAGCTTAGTTGGGACAACAAACTACCACTAGACACACTAAGCGTATGGTGAGCACTATCCATTATAGCATTCCTAGTAAAGATGCCAATCTATGGATTCCACCTCTGACTCCCAAAGGCCCACGTTGAAGCCCCGGTAGCCGGTTCAATGATACTAGCAGCAATACTACTAAAGTTAGGGGGCTACGGATTAATGCGCCTGATAACAATATTTTCTACAGCATCCCTTTCCTCAATCACACTAGTTCTAACCGTTTTCTGCAGCTGAGGAGCATTAATAACTAGAATAATTTGCATCCGACAAACAGACCTAAAGGCCCTAATCGCTTACTCATCAGTCGGTCACATGAGAATCGTAGCGGCTGGAATATTTTCTCAAACGACTTGAGGACTGAAAGGGGCCCTAATGCTAATGATAGCACACGGACTAGTCTCATCAGCTCTTTTTTGCCTAGCTAAAACCATATATGAACGAAAAAGCACTCGGACACTAGCCATTACCCGAGGATTCAAGCTAATCCTCCCACTTAGAACCATTTGGTGACTCCTAATGTGCGCAGCCAACCTAGGCCTACCTCCATCCCCCAAACTAATAGGAGAAATTCTTATTCTCTCCTCACTAATTAAATGATCAATAATCCTATTCCCAATAGTAGGAGTAGCTACTGTATTCGGAGCTATTTACTCCCTCCTAATCTTCCAAGTCTCTCAAAAAAGAAAACCCTCATCATCCCTAACAAAAATACAAGCATCCTTAACCCGAGAACACCTACTAATGTTTCTCCACACAGCACCCCTAATCTTAATTATAGTAAATCCCACATCAAGCCTAATAATCTGACTAAAGAAGTTTTGCTTAAATATCAGTTTGTGGCACTGAAGACACCAGTTAAATCCTGGTCTTAAGTCCGAAATCTATCGGTTTGCTCTGGTCCTGCTAAGTCCAAGAAGTCTGCGGTTCAACCCCGTAGAGATTTCGATGGCTTTAAACCCAACGATCACACTATCATCTATAAAAATAAGAATCATTCTAATTTTATTAACCAGAATATTTTTCTTTTCTAAGAGCTACACTTTTTACAACAAAAGCACAAACCTCCACTCATCGAAAATAACAGGAATAACCACATCTACAACTTCAAAAAGAACAACCACCACACACAAAAGAGGCCCATTCGCCATAAAAACACTAAAGTTCTTAACACTACTTTCCATAGTTTCAATTTCTTTATTTACCTACCTAGATTTCCAATCAACAAAAATAGTCCTATCAATTTGATTATTCAAAACATCAACAAAAATCTCCCTTAACTTTCTTTACGACAAGTACTTCTTAATCTTTCTAACCGTAGCACTTTACGTTACCTGATCGATAATGGAATTCTCCTACTACTACATGGAAGCAGACCCAAAAGCTACTGCATTCTTTCGCTTACTTACCATCTTTTTATTAAAAATGCTCATTCTAACCTGCTCCAAAAGACTTTTTTTAATTTTCCTAGGATGAGAAGGAGTTGGCTTTTTATCTTTTCTTCTAATCAGCTGATGAGTAACTCGTAGAGACGCAAAAAGATCCGCCTTAGAAGCAGTAATATACAACCGGATAGGAGATATTGGCCTTATAACCTTTATGGCAATATCAATCCTCCTTATAAACTCCTGAAACCTCACAGAAATACTAACCTCTACTAGCACAGAACAATCCAGCCTCCTACCGTTTATGTTATTCGGCCTAATACTAGCCGCTGCAGGAAAGTCCGCCCAATTCGGCCTCCACCCCTGACTACCGGCAGCAATGGAAGGCCCCACCCCAGTTTCAGCCCTATTACATAGGTCAACAATGGTAGTAGCAGGAGTATTTATTTTAATACGAACCAGAGAACTTTTTAACTCAAGCCCAATATTCCAGACCACAATTCTACTCTTAGGAGGCACAACCGCTCTATTCGCCGCCACAACAGCTGTGACCCAGCATGACATAAAGAAGATAATTGCCTACTCAACAACAAGCCAACTAGGCCTAATGGTAATAGCCATAGGACTATCCCAACCTCTCTTTGCCTTCTTTCATATATGCACACACGCCTTTTTTAAGGCAATGCTCTTCCTGTGCTCAGGGAGAGTAATTCACAGACTAAAAGATGAACAAGACCTACGAAAGATGCAAGGACTAAGAGCACTACTACCAGTAACCTCCTCTTGCCTTGCTTTGGGTAGCTTAGCTCTAATGGGAATACCATTCCTAGCAGGCTTCTACTCAAAGGACTTAATATTGGAGACGGCAAGAGCAAAACTCCTTAATTTCCTTGGTCTATTGCTAGCACTAGCCGCCACCTTACTTACCGCAGCTTACAGCTTCCGAATAATTTACTTTTGCTTTCTAGCAAACCCATCAATTAAAGCCTTCACCCCAATAAGAGAAGAAAACAAAAATCTATCGAAAGCACTACTACGACTAAGCATGGGCACAATAGCAAGAGGTTGGTTCTTCTCTAATTTCATATTCACCACCCAATCGTTTGCCCTCCCTAGTTTTTCGAAGAGACTACCTCTGGTAGTAACAATAACAGGGACATTCTTCCTAATAACCCTACTCTCCTACCTACTCACTTCCCAACTGAAAAAGCAATCCCACGAAACACTCACTTTCCACTGATTTTATGTAGACATATTTCACTCCCTCTCTCTTTTATCCTCCTTCATCTCCTCATTATTTCTTTCCTCTCGAACCCTGGACCGAGGCTGACAAGAACAAATAGGAGCACAAGGAGCCGGAACCATATTTACCAAAGCCTCACAAACTAACCAAACAACACAAAGAGGACTAATAAAGCAATACATAGTCTCCTCCCTAATAACAATGGCCTCGATAATCATACTCCTACTTATTGTCAAATCATAACCACCTAATGTACATGACAAACCTACAAAGCACGAAGAACGCTTGCTTCCGCCCCACGAGAGATTATTAAAGCAGCAATCAACGCCACCAACAGAATGAATACTCCAAGAAGTACCAAAACACTGCCAGCACCGTATAAAGTACTCCTACCCCTCAAACCAACGTTTTTAACAATTTTTCTTACCGAAAAAAAGAAATCTTGAAAATTATCAAAAGACACAAAAACCCAAGACGAAAAAAACAGAGAGAGGCCCAGAATCTCACTCAAATTACTAACAGTAGGAAACCGTTCCGCAGACAAAGCACTAGAATAAGCAAATACAACCAACATTCCACCCATATAAATTAATAACAAGACCAAAGCAACAAACGATCCGCCCAAAACGCCCAGAACGACGCAACCAGACACTGCAACAATTACAAGACCCAAAGCTGAATAATAAGGGGACAACCTATAAAAAACCAAGGTTCTTCCAGCTAACATCAAAACAAGAAAAGAATAAACTATCATTACATATATACTATAAGTACAAGAAATTATGACAAGACCACTCCGAAAGGAACACCCAATATTCCGAATACTAAAAGGCACCTTCGTTGACCTTCCCCTACCATCTAACCTTTCAATATGATGAAACTTTGGTTCCCTACTAGGATTATGCCTCATAGTGCAAATACTCACGGGACTATTCCTAGCAATGCACTACACAGCAGACATCTCCCTAGCCTTCTCCTCCGTTAGACACATATGCCGAGACGTAAACTACGGCTGACTACTACGAAAAGTACATGCCAAAGGAGCCTCCCTATTCTTCATCTGCCTATACTGCCACATAGGACGAGGACTATACTACGGCTCCTACAAAAAGATAGAAACTTGAAAAGTGGGAGTAATCCTTTTTCTCCTAACAATGCTAACTGCTTTTATGGGGTACGTTCTGCCATGAGGCCAAATGTCCTTCTGGGGAGCAACAGTAATCACAAATTTAGTATCTGCCGTACCATACATAGGAACAACCATAGTACAATGACTATGAGGCGGATTCTCAGTAGACAAAGCGACTCTAACACGATTCTTTGCCTTTCATTTTCTATTTCCTTTTATTATTGCAGCTTTAGCTATAATTCACCTTCTCTTTCTTCACAAAAGAGGGGCCAAAAACCCTATAGGAATAAAAAGAAACTACGATAAGTCCCCATTCCACACATACTATACCACCAAGGACACAGTAGGCTTTATTGTCCTAATAACAGTTCTATTCACACTAGCATTTCTATTTCCAGGAGCACTGAAAGACCCAGAAAATTTCATCCCAGCCAACCCACTAGTTACTCCCCCACACATTCAGCCTGAATGGTACTTCTTGTTTGCATACGCAATACTACGATCCATCCCCAAAAAGCTAGGGGGAGTAATAGCATTGCTAGCATCAATCCTAGTTTGATTTTTAATGCCTCTACTACACACATCAAAGAAAGACTCATCAGCTTTCCGACCTCTTTCCCAGATAATGTTTTGAGTCCTAATTGCCACCTTTATCATACTAACTTGAATAGGAAGACAACCAGTAGAATATCCATTCATAATACTAGGACAAATAGCTTCAGTAACATACTTCAGAATCTTCCTTATCCTTTTTCCATTAATATCCACGATAGAAAAAAAGGTGATATTTTCTTAA